ATGGAATCACCAAGCAAAATGTTACGAGTAAGAACTCAACACCCATTACTCTCTATCGTGAACGGGATATTGGTAGATCTGCCTGCCCCTTCTAATATTAGTTATTTATGGAATTTTGGTTCTCTGTTAGGAACTTGTTTAGTTATTCAATTGATTACCGGAATATTCTTAGCTATGCATTATTGCCCTGACGTTAACTTAGCTTTTGACTCAGTTTCCCATATTTTAAGAGATGTTAATTACGGTTTTATGTTAAAATACATTCATGCTAATGGAGCTTCATTATTCTTTCTCAGTGTGTATATACATATAGGTAGAGGACTTTATTATGGAAGCTACATGAAAACGGACGTCTGGAATGTGGGGGTTATAATATACTTAATAATGATGTTAACAGCCTTCTTGGGGTACGTATTACCTTGGGGACAAATGTCCTTTTGGGGAGCCACAGTTATTACTAACTTCTGTTCTGCTATACCTTATGTAGGCTCAGATATTGTTCAATGGATTTGGGGGGGATTTAGTGTATCTAACGCGACTCTAAATCGTTTCTTCTCTTTACATTATCTTTTTCCTTTTCTTATAGCTGGACTAGCTATAGTACATATTATTAGCTTACACACAAACGGGTCAAATAATCCTTTAGGAATTAACTCTAATATAGATAAAGTTACCTTTCATGTTTATTATACTTATAAGGACTTATTTGGACTTATAGTACTTGGCGTTGTTTTAGTTACAATTAGTTACTTTATGCCTAATGTGCTAGGTGACCCTGAGAATTTTATTCAAGCTAACCCTTTGGTAACTCCTGTTCATATACAACCAGAATGGTACTTTTTATTCGCATATGCCATACTACGTTCTATACCCAACAAGCTTGGGGGGGTCTTGGCTATGGTATCTAGTATCTTGGTGTTATTATTATTGCCTTATATTCATACTAGTAAATTGAGAGCCCTAACATTTAGACCTTTAGGAAAAATGGCATTTTGGTTTTTAATAGCTGATTTTATGTTATTAACCTGGTTGGGAGCTAACCCAGTAGAGGAGCCTTATATTATGATCGGTCAATTTGCTTCCGTATTCTACTTTTGTTATTTCTTATTATTAATTCCTCTGTTAGGTTGGGTAGAAACCAAATTACTTCGGATAAAGTAGTATGGATCTAGTCTCGTAGTCGCAGCGCTAATATTATGAATAGTTTATTTATGATATTCTCCTTAGGAATAGTTGGAGCTAGTCTTATGGTTATATCTACGCCAAATCCTGTTTATTCAGTATTCTGGTTAGTTATCGCCTTTGTTAATGCTGCTGTTATGTTTATATCATTGGGATTAGACTATATAGGCTTAATATTTATAATTGTCTACGTAGGAGCTATCGCTATTTTATTCTTGTTCGTAATTATGTTAATTCAACAACCTAATAAGGTAGATTCTCAGGATCACTCGCATTTCTTACCTGTGGGACTATCTGTGATATTCCTATTTTATGGTCTACTAACTAATAGCCCTAAATATATCAGCAATCCTGTTATAGGTTCTCGAGCTAACATAGGGGCAATTGGAAGTCATCTTTATACAACTTATTATGAATTAGTATTAGTTGCTAGTTTGGTGCTACTAGTCGCCATGGTCGGGGCTATATTATTAGCTAAGCAACCAAGTACACCTTCTTTATATAACTCCCACGGTGAATCATTACGTAGTAGGCAAGATCTATTCCTACAAATCAGCAGAAAGCACCTTTAGGTGCCTTCTGGCCAAGTGCTATGCACGTCTCCGCTTAGGAACATGGAGTTTAAAGGAATTCTAATACTACTTATTGTTAGCGGGACATTATCAATTATAATTTTAGGGGCATCTTATTTATTAGGAAATAAACAACCCGATATGGAGAAAGTGTCCGTATATGAGTGTGGGTTTGATCCTTTTGATAACCCGGGAAATCCCTTCTCCGTTAGATTCTTCTTAATTGGTATCTTATTTTTAATATTTGATCTTGAGATATCTTTCCTATTTCCCTGGGCTGTTACTTATATGGGCTTACCCCTATTTGGATATTGGGTTGTTATGTTATTTTTATTTATTTTAACTTTAGGGTTAGTTTATGAGTGGGTAGAAGGAGGCTTAGAATGGGAAAACTAACCTCCTACTAACGGAAGTATAGCGCATGTCCTATTTAATATTATCAATTGTCATCTTATTAATTGGAATCTTAGGTATTATTCTTAATAGAAGCAATTTAATTATTATGTTAATGTGTGTAGAATTAGTTTTACTGGCTTCTACTATTTTGCTTCTTTTTGAGTCTCGTGTGCTCTATACGCTTTTTGGTCAAATTTTTGCGATTATGATTTTAACTGTCGCAGCTGCCGAGTCTGCTATCGGTTTAGCCATTATGGTTAACTATTACCGTTTACGTGGTACAATTGCTGTTCGAGCCTTAAATTTATTAAGAGGTTAACTCCTAATTAAAAATGAGTCAAGTACCTATGCAGTATTTTAACTTAATGGAGGAGAACTATTCTAAGTATGGGTTATCAGTAATCCAGCTTATACAGATTGGCAAGTTCTATGAACTTTGGCATGAGCCCGATGTTCCTAGTATACAACAAGCATACTCTCAAGCTGAGTTATTAGCTGAGTCGTCTATACCAACTTACATACGAAACAAGTCTTTAGAGGTAACACCTTCCATTGAACAAGTTGCTTCGTTACTTGATATGAAGATAGTATCACCCAGTAAAAGATCCTTGCTTCAAATGGGATTTCCTATCTATTCTCTTACTACTTATTTAAGCACCTTGTTAGATAAAGGTTGGACTATTATAGTTATTGATGAATTAGTCACTGGTAAATCAGGACCTAAACAACGTGCAGTATCTCAGGTTTATTCTCCTAGTTGTAATTTAGAAGACTGTTCGGAATTATCCTATGTGATATCAATATATTTTAAAGATGACTTACTAGGTGTTACTTTATTTTCAGCTATGAATGGGCATAGTACCATGTTTCCTGTCTATTGGGTTGACAGAGACAAAGTAGCTCGATTACTAATCAGTTATCGTATTAAGGAGGTAGTAATTTGGGCGGACTCGAGGGCCAATTCAGGCATATTGAATAAAATATATGGTTTATTAATTGATTGGAATTTATTCCCCTCTGAACCTAATGCTAGAATTGAAGTTATGGGGGAAACATTACCTGAGATGACCACCGGTTATTTATCTTACAGGTACGAGAATGATAATAAAGAGTGGCTTTTGCTTCATATTTATTTGGGCATTAACAAGGAATGGTTTAATAAAAATTATCAAGAATATACTCTTAGTAAAATATTTCAAAGCACTTGGACGGAAGATGTCAATCAGGTAAATTTAGTTAGCCTTCTAGGAGTATTACAATTTATTAAAGATCGAAATCCTAATTTTATTAATAATCTCCAACTTCCTGAGTGTTATAATTCTGTTGTTAGCCCCTTAAATTTAATACTATGTAATCGGGCAGAATATCAATTGGACTTATTGCCTAAAAAGGGTAAACTGGGTGGTTTACTTAATCTGATTGATCATTGTTCTACTGCAATGGGTAAGAGACTGTTCAAATTCAGACTTCTTAACCCTATTACAGATTATTCTAAATTAAATCTTCGTTATGAGGAGATTGCTACATTTAAACAATTACTTGATAAACAAATATTTGATAACTCCGAGTTAAAACAAATTAAAGATTTATCCTCTTTACATCGTCAATGGGCTATATGTGCCTCGAGTGATACTACCTTGCCGCCTAAAAAGTTGAATCAAATTTACCACTCTTATTTATCTGCTAAAAAATTAATAAGCTCATTACTTCCTGCATTACTCCCTGAGCGCATACCGCTTCAACTGCCCCTTTCAGTTGGACCTCAATTAGAATCGCTGATTGAAGAAATAGATCGATTTTGCCGGGTAGATAATCTTTTAGGAGATTTCAAAGATATATTACAACCAACTGATAATCTAACTAACCTCCTCGTACAACAACAAATTTTAAAGGCCCAACTTACAGAATGGGCCGAACAAACTTCAAATATTGTATTTCAAGATACAGTTTCTATCAAAGTTGAATATTTCAGTAAAGAGGGCTATGCCTTTTCTATTTTATCTAAAAAGTTAGCTAAGTTAGAGCGTTACTTGGTTAATACCTCTGTAACTGATACCTCTATTATTGTATTAGGTAAAAGAGGAAATCAGCATATAATTACTAGTCCCGCTATTCTTAAAGTATCAATTGAATTAAACTTATTAGAAGAGCAAGTTAATATTTATGTCAAACAAACTTATAACCGGGAACTTAAAAGACTATATTTCAGCTATTCTGAGCTGTTTTTACCCTTAGAAAATATGATTTCTAGATTAGATGTTGCATTAAGCGGGGCTATCGTGTCTACTAAGTTTAATTATACTAGGCCTTGCTTATTAGCTACTGACCAAGAAGCTAAGGGTTTAATAGACACAATTAATCTACGACACCCATTAATAGAACAGTTAAATACTCAGGAAGAATGTGTAGCTCATGATATTAGTTTAGAGGATAAGGGGATGTTAATACTCTCAGTAAATGGCGCAGGCAAGTCTACTTTACTTAGAGCAATTGGGGTCAACATAATCTTAGCTCAAGCAGGGATGTATGTAGCTGCAGATTCATTTAAGTTAAGACCTTACCACTATTTAATTACTCGTATTTTAGGAGGAGATGATCTTCATAAAGGTCAAGGTACTTTCGAGGTCGAAATGAGAGATCTTTCAACTATATTAAAGTTAGCTAATTATAATAGTTTAATATTAGGTGATGAGATTTGCCATGGAACAGAAGTTAGTTCAGGGTTAGCAATATTAGCTGCGACAATTGAAAGATTAACAGCTGCACGAACTAGTTTCGTTCTTTCTACTCACCTACATCAAGTTTGTTCTTTAATTGATTCACCAGTTCGGTATTATCATCTATCTGTTATTCAGCGAGAAGATTTAGGTCTAATCTATGAGCGTAAATTGAAACCTGGTCCAGGGCCCTCTCAATATGGAATTGAAGTTATGGGACACATAATTAATGATAGAGAGTTTTACAGTAGTGCTTTGAAATATCGTAAACTTATTAATTGGAAGTCACCATCCCTGCGACCCCGAAGTGAAACCAGTTCTTTAGCAGTATTCCGTCCTTCTAAATATAATACTCAAGTTTTTATTGACTTGTGTGAAATATGTGGAGCTCCAGCGGAGGCTATCCACCATATTAAACCTAAGAGATTGTGTAAGGGGCACTCCTTCAATTTGAATCGAAGATCTAACTTGGTGCCAGTATGCTCAAGCTGTCATTTAGATATTCATAGAAATAAAATCTCTATTTTAGGCTGGAAGAGAACACCAGTACATAAGAAATTATATTGGGTTTATCTTAATGAGTCTTTAGACAGTGGAACTGAGTAAAGTCTAGGATCTATCGGTAAGGACGTGAAATACGAGATAACAAGGGAGAGACTTTGAACTTGTTTATCCTAACTGAAAAGGGTTATATTGAATGGTTAATTGAAACATCTTATTAAACTATAGGGAATAAATCAATTGAGATTCCGTACGTAGCGGCGAGCGATAGCGGAGGAATTGTATCAAACAGATAATTAAGATGATTGGACATCTAGACTAAACCCCGATAGATACCTATAGAGAAAGTACCGTGAGGGAAAGACTCAGAATCGGTTCTAAAAGTTACCTTTTGCATAATGGGCCTGCAAGACAAGATTTGGCAAGCTTAAGTAGTTAATGAAGGCGTAGTGAAAGCAAGGGAAAACTCGTCAGTCAAATTCCCCGAAACCAAGTGATCTAACCATGGCCAGGTAGGCATAGATGCCTGACCGAACCAGTGATTGTGGCAAAAATCTTGGATGAGCTGTGGTTAGCGGTGAAATACTAGTCGAACTTGGATATAGCTGGTTCTCTACGAAACTTATCTCAGTAAGGCGCTCCAAGTTGATTCGCCCCCAAACCAGGGGCTTGAATTACTGGTGTAGCTAGACTATGGCGATAAGGCCCCTAGTCAAGAGGGGTAAGCCCTAACCAGAAATTAAAGTCACTAATACAGATTAAGTGTATAAAGAGGGTCCAACTTAAACAAACAGGAAGTAGGCTCGGAAACAGCCATCTGCACAGGAAAACGTAAAAGTTCACTGAATGAGCTAGGAAACCCTAAGAATTAAGGCGGCTAAATCTGTAACTGAAATTCTGGAAGCATCAACTGGCTTGGTAGTAGAGCGTTCTGTAGACACGGTACGTGCGCACCTCGTGAGATAAACAGAAGTGATAATGCAGGCATGAGTAGTATAAGATTCACTCCCAAGTAAAGTATTTATACAGCTTCTAAGGGCATTACGCCCGATGGATTATAATTCTTGTAACTACCCAGGAAAATTATTATAGTCCGTAGGACCTTCAATTGTTACTTATGGGACTTAGATCTAGGCATAATTTCTCTTAAGGAACTCGGCAAAATAAGATCTCGACTGTTTACCAAAAACATAGCTCTCTGCTAAAGGTTTACTGAAGTATAGAGGGTGAATTCTGCCCAATGGTTGTATAGTGAAACTGAGGACTAACGTCTAAAGCGAAACCCAATTGAATGGCCGCGGTAACTCTGACCGTGATAATGTAGCACAATAAATAGCCAATTAATTGTTGGCGGGTATGAATGGAATCACGAGGGTCTTACTGTCTCAAGAGGAAAGCCAATGAAATTATAATTGTAGTGAAGATACTACATAAACATTGTAAGACGAAAAGACCCTATCGAGCTTTACTGGATACCGATGGCATTAATTTATAATGATCGATACTAAGTATCCTAATTTTAAGATAATAATTTTTGTTGGTAGGACAGTTTAGTTGGGGCGACTACCTTTGAATAAGAAACGAAGGCGAGCTTATGGTATTGTTAAAATCTCATTAGCCTGACAGTGAGGGGGACACCCCTAGCTGGCACAAGGACTTCCCACGGTACCCACATAGTACTTATACATAGTGGGGTACGTGGGTTCCTATGTGGGCGATAATGACCCGATATGATTATCCAAAATAAATATCGAAAGCGGATAAAAGCTACCGTAGGGATAACAGCGTAATATTGTCGGAGAGTTCTTATCGAGGACAGTGTTTGCGACCTCGATGTTGAATTGCGGTGCCCTGGTGCTGTAGAAGGTACCTTAGGTTGGTCTGTTCGACCATGAAAACCGTACATGATTTGAGTTCAGAGCGTGGTGACACAGCTCGGTTTCTATCTACAATGTTCAATCCCAACTTTTCTGAGTCCTAGTACGCAAGGAATGGTCTCAGCGATGCTCGACTATATTGGCCCCATCGACGTAATCAACTTCTGGCTGCTGCAAAGAAGGATAACAAAAGGTTTAGGGATTAGTAAGGTACATGTGGGTGCATAGCCCCCGGTACCCTATGGAATTAACACTAGGGCTCATCGTACTAATAGTGTTGACGTATGGATTGGAGGCCCCGACCCTAAGATTAGCAACATTCTGTTTAGGAGTTACACTACTTATGGGGTTATTAACTGAGCCCCATTTGCTATGTTGGACACAGGCTATTAAGATGTTGGTAATGCTAAGTGGGTTAGCCGTACTATGTATGTTGGACCATCTAACATCGCATCGATCAAGCTCTTTATTGATTTTATTAGTGATCTTAGGTAATTTATTACTTATTGGGTCAGCAAATTTAATTTCGATATATTTAGCATTAGAAATGCAAACCTTATGTATGTTTATTTTAGTAGCTTATAGTAAAGACTCATTGTTATCAGCAGAAGCTGGATTAAAATACTTCGTGTTAGGGGCATTATCTTCGGGGTTGTTCCTATTTGGTTGTGCCTTAATTTATGGCTCTACAGGAGAGCTTGAACTTCAATTTATTCGTATGAGTATAATGTCTTATGGAGCATTAGTTGGTAAGTGTCTTATTACTATCTCATTATTATTTAAAGTATCTGCAGCTCCATTTCATATGTGGGCCCCCGATGTCTATGAGGGGGCTCCAACTTGGGTAGCTGCGCTATTATCTATCGTACCTAAATTAGGGGCACTAGCTATTATAATACAAATAGGCCTAAATGAGATAGGATTATTAGTGGCCGGGTTAATCTCTTTGATTGTTGGAGCTATAGGAGCTTTGAATCAAACTCGTATAAAAAGATTATTAGCTTATAGCGGGATAGGACATATGGGGTTTGTGCTGCTTGGAATAGCTATAGGATCTATAGAAAGTATTCAGGCTAGTTTGATGTATATAGGTGCCTATATATTAACTCAAGTATTACTTTGGTCTATAGTACTTGTCATATCTCCTAGAAGAGATATGCTTATTGAGCTTAGTGGTGTTTCAAGGTTGAACCCAATTTTAGCATTAGCATTAGCTGCAGGTTTATTGTCTACTGCAGGAATCCCCCCTTTAATAGGGTTTTTAACTAAATGGTATATTATCTTAGCAGCTGTTGGTCAAGGCTACTATCTTAGCGCTTTAATAGCGTTAGTCTGCTCTGTAATAGCTGGAGTTTATTACCTTAGATTAGTTAAAATTATGTTTTATCAACCTTTGTCGACGCCTTTAGTAATAGCAAATATACTGAATTCTCCACGTGAGGCGGGTTTGGGAAAGGCAATATTAATAGGGGTAAGTTTATATTTAGTATTAACAATTATAGTATGTCCTAGCTTGTTTTTTCAGCTAACACATTTGATTATTTTAGATTTATTTCCATGTGTCTTCTAGTAATATTAATACCGTTATTAAGCGCAGTCGGAAGCGGACTAGGGGGCCGTTATCTAGGAAGGAAGGGGGCCGGTTTATTAGCTTCTGTATGGGTTATCACTAGTAGCCTTCTTTCTTTTGTATTATGTTATGAAATCATTATTAATGGGTCCACAGTATATATAGAGTTAGGAAGATGGATAGAGTCTGATTTACTAATAACTAATTTCGGCTTGCAGTTTGATATAATAACAGCTGTAATGTTAGTAGTAGTAACCACAATTAGTGGGTTAGTTCATATCTATTCTACAAGTTATATGAGAGAAGACCCCCATTTACCTAGATTCATGAGTTATCTGTCTCTATTTACCTTTTTTATGTTAGTTTTAGTTACTAGTAATAATTATGTGCAATTATTTATTGGTTGGGAAGGTGTCGGTCTATGTTCTTATTTATTAATTAACTTTTGGTTTACACGTATACAAGCTAACAAGGCAGCAATTAAAGCAATGTTGATTAATAGAATAGGAGATATAGGATTAATGTTAGCTATCATATTAATCTGGAAAGAATTTGGGGTATTAGATTACTGTAGTTTGTTCCCCATCTTGTCTCCATCTTCAGCGTGTACTTGGATTTGTATATTACTAACTATAGGGGCCGTAGGAAAATCTGCCCAATTAGGGCTACATACTTGGTTGCCAGATGCTATGGAGGGTCCCACACCTGTTTCTGCCCTAATTCACGCAGCAACAATGGTAACAGCGGGAGTATTTTTAATTATAAGGTCAGCTCCCCTTTTTGATCATTCTCCAACTGCAACAATTATTGTGGGTTTAGTTGGCTCCCTAACTGCTTTCTTTGCTGCCACAGTAGGATTAGTTCAATCGGATATAAAAAAAGTTATTGCTTATTCTACTTGTAGTCAATTAGGATACATGGTAATGGCTTGTGGCACTTATAGCTGTACAAGTAGTTTATATCATCTATTAACTCATGCTTTCTTTAAGGCTTTACTATTCTTAGGAGCAGGCTCAATAATTCATGCTCTTTTAGATGAACAAGATCTTAGGAAGATGGGGGGAATCATTAGGGGCCTACCTCTAACTTATATATTAATGTTGATTGGTTCATTGTCTTTAGCTGGTTTCCCCTATTTATCTGGATTTTACTCTAAAGACTTAATATTGGAATTAACTTATAATAGTTATTGTTTAATATCAATTTATTGGTTGGCCTCAATTACAGCCTTCCTAACTGCTTTTTATTCATTTCGATTAATATACCTAAGTTTCGTGTCTAAGCCTAATTTAACACATATAAGCGCACAACACTTACAAGAAGCTGATTGGAACTTATTAGGCCCCTTATTAGTATTAGGGGGAGGGAGTATTTTAATTGGTTATATAGCTCAAAATATGGTATTTGCGCCAGGTGTACGCCCCTTGCCGCTTGTGCCCACAATAGTCTCTTTAGCACCAGTTATTATGTCTGTAACAGGGATATTACTAGTGTTTATACTTCGTCCATATATTATATATTATGCTACACGCCCTAGCATATATGGATTCTTATTTTATGCCTGGGAGTTTAACCAAATAGCAAATTATTATATTGGAAGCACAGTTTGGAAGTTTGGCCATACTGTCTCTTATCGCACTATAGATAGGGGAATTTTAGAGATTTTAGGTCCTACTGGAATAGCCCGATTCATAGTTGATAGAACTAAAGAGTTAAGCAACTTACAATCTGGTTTATTGTTTAATTATGCATTAATGATATTAGTTGGGGCAGCTATCGCACTTAAGTACCTAGTCGTAAATTAGGGACTATCGTAACTACCTACCGGTAGGTAGTGGCTGTCCAGAGAATGTTAATATGATATTAACTTGTATAGTGGGCTCTATATTAATAAGTATAATAATAATCGCATTAATTCCTAGGGAAAATAGTATGAAACTACGCCAGCAAGCATTGGAGTGGTCTCTGATAACATTTGCTCTTTCTATTTTATTATTAGTTAACTTTCATCAGGAAGCTCAGTTTCAACAGATAATAGAATTCAGTTGGGTGAGTACAATAGGTTGGTTTGAAGGTTCTCCTATATTATTTGCTATTGATGGGATCTCTATATTTTTCATTATACTAAGTACTTTGTTAACACCAATTTGTATTCTGGTAAGTTGGGACAGTATTAAGTTTCTTGTTAAAGAGTTTATCATGTGTCTTCTGGGCATTGAATTACTATTAATTGGGGTATTCTCAACATTAGATCTATTAATATTTTATGTGTTATTTGAGAGTATATTAATACCAATGTTTTTAATAATAGGAGTATGGGGAGCCCGGGCAGAGAAGATAAAAGCTGCCTATTATTTCTTCTTTTATACTCTAGTTGGCTCAATATTAATGTTACTGAGCATAGCAGTTATTTATAGGATAACTGGCACAACTGACTACTTATCCTTAACTAACATTCAGATTGGTATAGATGGAAATACTTCAATACAAATTTGGTTATTTATAGGGTTTTTCCTTAGTTTGGCAGTTAAGATACCAATGATACCCTTTCATATATGGTTGCCTCTTGCGCATGTCGAGGCTCCTTTAGCTGGCTCAGTGATTCTAGCTGGAATATTATTAAAGTTAGGCGGTTATGGATTCATTCGATTCGCTTGGCCTATTTTTCCCGAAGCAACAGAGTATTTAGCACCAATCATACTAACGTTATCATTAATAGCAGTAATATATGGGAGTCTAACTACTTGCAGACAGGTCGATGCGAAACGTTTGATAGCTTATTCCTCGGTAGCTCATATGGGAATAGTAACAATAGGCTTATTTACTCACACGATGGAGGGTTTAATAGCTTCTATATTCTTAATGATAGCTCATGGAGTAGTTAGTCCAGCTTTATTTATAGCAGTGACATTACTCTATGAAAGACATCATACAAGGTTAGTTAGATATTATAGAGGAGTAGTTATGACCATGCCTCTATTTTCTATCGTGTTTATGGTGTTTACTTTAGCTAATATTGCTGTTCCTCTTAGTTGTAACTTTGTTGGAGAATTTTTATCATTAGTAGCTGCTTTTTCTACTAGTACATCATTAGGGGTTCTTACCTCAACTAGTATGGTCATAGCTGCTGCTTATTCGTTATATTTATATAATAGAATCTGTTTTGGGCAACTTTCTCCATATTTAATATTTTCGAGAGATATTAATAGACGAGAGTTTAATGGGCAGTTCCCGTTAATAGTAGCTATTCTATTATTGGGGATAGTTCCATACCCTTTAATCGAGTTAGTTCGTGTGTGTTTGCCTAGATTCTTATAATTTTTCCTCCTTTATGTAGAGGCCTGCCCAACCTACTTGGTTTATATGTGTATATATCTTACATTTTTAACATGGTAGAGGCAGGAGTTGAACCTGCATAATCAGATTATGAGTCTGAAAACTTACCGTTAGTTGACTCTACAAGCTGAGCTAAGCACTATATAACCATGGCCTGGGCTAAGAACCCCACCAGTAAATACACACATATAAAAACAACCAAACCACATCTACAAAATGCCAATACCAACTAGCAGCCTCAAAACCAAAATGATGATGACGAGTATAGTGGTAACCTATTAATCTAGTTAAACATACAGCCAAAAATATAGTTCCAATAATAACATGAAAACCATGAAAACCCGTAGCCATAAAAAAGGTTGAACCGTATACGGAGTCTGAGATTGTAAAAGGCGCTTCGTAATACTCCATAGCTTGTAGAGCTGTAAATTGAATTCCAAGTATTACTGTGCAAGTAAGTGATTGTATGGCTTCTAATCTCTGTCCGCTAACTATGGCGTGATGTGCCCATGTAACTGTTGCCCCTGAACTAAGTAATATAGCTGTATTTAATAGGGGGACAGAAAATGGGTCTAACACTTCTATACCAACAGGAGGCCAAACAGCCCCTAACTCTATAGTGGGTGATAAACTACTATGAAAGAAGGCCCAAAAGAACGCAAAAAAGAAGCAAACTTCAGAAGTAATAAAAAGGATCATACCGTATCTTAATCCTCTTTTTACTACCTGAGTATGATGTCCTTGGAAAGTAGCCTCTCTAATAACATCTCTCCACCAAACAATCATTGTTATTATCAATGTAATTGCACCTAAATACATTATCCATGTATAACTATAATGAAAATATAATACTGAGCCTACTGTAATCAATAATGCCCCAATTGAGCCGGTATAAGGCCATGGACTAGGATCCACTAAATGATAAGGGTGATAAGCCTTACTCATGGAGACTAATACTCCTACCTGTATGCACCTCATGCGAAGCAATTTGGTTAATGTAGATTTAGAGTATCATTAATGTATATAGCAGTTAACAGACAAAATACATATGCTTGAATCAAAGCCACGGCAATCTCTAGTAAAGTTATAAAAACCATTACTAATATTGGGCCTAAGCTTAATACTAACATTCCATTACTAATCATTGCAAACCCAAAACTTGCTAATATAGCAAATARAAGGTGCCCAGCAGATAGATTAGCRGCTAATCGAACACCTAAAGAGATTGCCCTGGAAATATAGCTAATTGTTTCAATTAGAACTAATAARGGAGCTAATATTAAAGGRGCTCCACTAGGCATCATTATTGAAGCAAAGTTCCAGCGGAATTGTGTTATCCCCAATATTGTTACTGCTATTAAAATAGATAAACTTAATCCGAAAGTAACAACAATATGAGCAGTTGGGGTAAATACATAGGGAAATAGACCTAACAGATTTAATCCAGCAATAAACGTAAACAGAGTTATAATAAGAGTAAAATATTGAGTCCCCTTATTAGCTGTAGAATCTTTTACTAATCCTAAGAAGTGGGTATAAACAATCTCTTGTGTAGATTGTAGTCTTGTAGGTATTAGTTTATATGAGCAACTTCCTATTAATACTACACATAATAGGATAAGCATCATAATAGAAGAATTAGTAATTATTCCCCCGATTATCCGAACTACATTAAATTGATCAAAGAAAGAAGCTGCCATAACTATTAATGTTCATATCTTACGGATACGAAGTAGGCCTATCTATGGAGTATATCTTGTAGTATAGTATATGCTCTATTAACCCCGAGCCCCTTACTAGGGGCTGCCCCCTCTTCCTGTAATATACTTCTTATGCGTAAGTTATTCTGAATTTTAGGTAAAATAAACAAACTCATAATACTATAAAGTGCTAACAAGATTATTAATGTCCAGCTATATTGAGTTAAGTAGGCAGTTATATCTAAGTGAGGCATTGTTATAGGATTGGGTATCCCCTAAAGATCAGCACATAATGAAGATAGCCAGCTGATATATTTATCCATGCTAACGGCTTCTATAACAATAGGCATAAAGGAATGATTAGCGCCGCATAATTCGGAACATTGGCCATAAAATATTCCCGGCCTTTTAACTAAAAATCCGGTTTGATTAAGACGTCCAGGTACGGCATCCATTTTAATAGCTAATGAGGGTACAGCAAATGAGTGAAGCACGTCTGCCCCCGTAACTAGAACTCTAACATAAGTATCAATAGGGACAACCATTCTATTGTCAACTTCTAATAGTCGAAGATCGCCTGGTTCTAGCTCAGACGTAGGTACCATATAAGAGTCAAATTCTAAGGTACTATCTTCACCTAAAGTAGTTTGATAATCTGAATACTCATAAGACCAATACCATTGATGACCTATGGCTTTTACTGTTACACCTGGTTCTACTATTTCATCCATCAAATAAAGTAGTTTCAAAGAAGGAAATGCTATAAACACTAATATAATTGCTGGAATTATGGTCCAAACAATCTCTATTGTAGCTCCTTCTACAAGATAGCGATGATAAACTTGGCCTGTCAATCCCCTTATAATTAACCATAATACAGTTGTAATAATAATAATTAAAATAAACATAATTTGGTTATGAAGGAATAGAATCTCTTCCATAACAGGACTAGCAGCATCTTGGAAGCCAAGTTGAAATGGCTCAGCCACGTCGCGTAGGAGCGAGGCCTCTAATAATGCATTAATTGGAGTTTTCATTCTTCTCTAGCCCTGTTACTTTGCTGATACACCCAAAAGCTTTAAAGTAAGCAATCAAGTAAAAGTAAGTAAGCTAGCCGTAAGTTGGGAGAGGTCCCGTATATATAACCTAAGTAGACTGACTTAAGTAGACTGCAGATAAGAGCGTTCTCACCTACTTTAGATTACTTTTAATCTAGAGTAAGCATGAACAAATATCTTACACGTTGGCTATTTTCTACTAATCATAAGGATATAGGTACTTTATATTTATTATTTGGGGCTTTTTCTGGAATGGCAGGGACAGCTTCGAGTATGTTAATACGGCTAGAACTGTCAGCTCCAGGTAGTATGTTAGGAGATGATCATTTATATAATGTGATTGTAACATCACATGCTTTATTAATGATTTTCTTCCTGGTAATGCCAGTACTAATTGGGGGATTCGGAAATTGGTTTGTACCAATTATGATTGGTGCACCTGATATGGCCTTTCCTAGATTAAACAATATCAGTTTCTGGTTATTACCGCCCTCTCTAATACTATTAGTAGGTTCTATGTTTGTGGAACAAGGGGCAGGTACAGGTTGGACCATTTATCCCCCGTTATCAGGTATTCAAGCTCATTCAGGGGGAGCAGTGGACATGGCCATATTCAGTTTACATCTAGCTGGGGTCTCTTCTATTTTAAGTTCTATTAACTTTATAACTACTATAATTAATATGAGGGTCCCTGGTATGAGTATGCATAGATTACCTCTATTCGTATGGTCTGTATTAATTACTACTATATTGTTATTATTATCTTTACCAGTATTAGCGGGTGCAATCACAATGTTATTGACAGATAGGAATTTTAATACAACATTCTTTGACCCTGCAGGAGGGGGAGATCCTATTTTATTCCAGCATTTATTCTGGTTTTTTGGGCATCCTGAAGTCTATATATTAATTCTGCCGGGATTTGGTATCATATCTCAAATTATACCTACATTTTCTGCTAAACAGCATATTTTTGGTTATTTAGGTATGGTCTATGCTATGATTTCTATTGGAGTATTAGGATTTATTGTCTGGGCTCATCATATGTTCACCGTTGGTATGGATGTTGATACTCGTGCCTACTTTACTGCAGCCACTATGATTATTGCTGTTCCCACCGGGATTAAGATATTTAGCTGGTTAGCTACTATATACGGAGGAAGCCCGCGGCTTGATACGCCTATGTTATGGGCTATTGGGTTTGTGTTCTTATTTACTATTGGCGGTTTAACTGGGGTTATATTAGCTAATAGTTCATTAGATATAATGTTACATGATACTTATTATGTAGTAGCTCATTTCCATTACGTGTTATCTATGGGGGCCGTATTTGCCATATTTGGAGGATACTACTATTGGTTCGGTAAAATTACAGGCTTTAGTTATAATGAGTTATATGGTAAAATCCATTTCTGGATTATGTTTATCGGAGTTAATTTAACTTTCTTCCCCCAACATTTCTTGGGTTTAGCTGGGTTACCTCGAAGATACTCCGATTTCGCTGATGCTTACCAAGATTGGAACTTAGTTAGTTCTTGCGGAGCTGTAATAGCACTAGTAGGAATTATATGGTTTATATACTTGTCTTATGAAGCACTAGCAGCCGAAAGACCATTTAATGGTTGGTCAACTTCACCTAGCTCATTAGAGTGGTCTTTATCTTCTCCGCCTGCTTTTCATACTTATAATGAATTACCGTTTGTATATCAGAGTAAATTGAGTCCTGGGGATGATTTACATATTATTTCCACACTACTCCTTTGACCTTGGGGAGTCTATAAGGCAACGTGTTCTTCTAATACATGCAAGGCCCTATAGGGGTCATACTGGTGAGGATAAAACGGAGATTATCTCGGTTGACGTATTAGAATAGGCGGGATAGTGGCCCACCTGGTCGAAGATGCGTAGTATAGCCACACTTTCACTGAAACAAGGGGAAGACATTTTGGCAGCAGTAGAGGATCTTGTGCAATGGGTAAACGCTTGACACAGGGTTTCACACTGAGGTCTGTCTAACTAAGTGCCAGCAGACGCGGTTAAACTTAGAGGCCCAGTTTTTATTTCGCATTAGGCGTTAAAGTATGTAGTGAAGCATGAGGATAAAGTAAGGTAAACCTCTTGGTAACGGTAAAATGTTTGAAGCAAGAGTGGAAGTCCGAAGGTGAAGACTCCTTACTCCGTTCATGGTATATCTTTATGAAATACGAAAGCTTGGGTAACAAACAGGATTAGATACCCTGGTAGTCCTTGCCCTAAACTTATACAATAGCTTTATTAGCGAATAACCTTATTGTATGCCTGAATACTATGATCGCAAGATTGAAACTCAAAAGGCTTGGCTGTTCACTGTTTGAATCAGAGGAGCGTGTAATTTAATACGATGATCCGCGTGTCACCTTACCTTTCCTTGAAAGCGGGCTACCTATAGGTAGTACCCGCTCAGGCATTGCATGGCCGTCGTCAGGATAACAATAAATGTTATCCTTAACCCTATTATGGATTAAGTCAGGTGTCATGGTCTTTATGGAATGGGATATTATGCGCTACATTCTCCTGGACAATATATACAGTAAATTAGGAGGCGGAGATTCTCTGAAATGGGGATCTTAAGTAGGATTTGATAGTAATCGGGAAGTAGAGCGTTCCGGTGAATTCTAACCCAGTGTTAGCACAAATCGCCCGTCGTCCCCTTCAAGTTAAGGACACGAGACGCTCCACCGTGCTCGGTGGTGTTATCCCTCCTTTTCGAGAATGGGTAAGTCGTAACATAGTAAGGGTAAGGGAACTTGTTCTTGGGCCATGTCCCCTAATACTAACGTATGTAGGGGACTGCCATACGCTCCACTGGAGCTGCAGGCTACGTTCAATACGTACTTGGCCTAGCCCCCTTCTAGGGGGTAGTAACTAGGATGATGAGTACTATTATTTCAATTATCTTTAAAACGCTTGCAATAATAATACCTTTATTAGTGGCTATAGCTTATTTAACTTTAGCAGAAAGAAAGGTATTAGGGTATATACAAGCACGAAAAGGACCTAATGTAGTTGGTGTTTATGGACTATTACAGCCTTTAGCTGATGGACTAAAGTTATTCTCCAAAGAGATGGTTATCCCCAATCATGCTAATCTATCGGTTTATATTGTAGCCCCGATTCTATCACTTACCTTAGCTTTTTTGGCTTGGGGGGTTATTCCTTTTAGCCCAGGTATAGTACTAGCTGATATTAATGTTGGAATCTTATACATATTTGCTATTAGTTCTATGGGGGTGTATGCTATCTTAATGTCTGGTTGGGGAAGTAATTCTAAATATGCATTCTTAGGGGCTATCAGAGCAGCCGCTCAGATGATCAGCTATGAAGTGTGTATAGGGCTCATCCTAATATCAGTAATATTATGTGCAGGTTCTCTTAATATCACTCAGATTGTTTTAGCTCAAGCCGAAATTTGGTATATAATACCTCTATTTCCAGCTGCCTTAATGTTTTTTGCTTCGGCATTAGCTGAAACTAATCGGGCTCCTTTCGATCTTACCGAGGGAGAATCAGAATTAGTATCTGGTTATAATGTAGAATATTCTAGTATGTCATTTGCCCTACTCTTTTTAGCTGAATACGGCCATATTATTCTAATGAGCTGTTTGATAAGTTTATTGTTTTTAGGTGGTTGGGCACCTTTCACAGGAATTCTAGGAATGGGTTGTTTAGCCCTTAAAACTACGGTAGTAGTGTTCGCATTTGTGTGGGTACGAGCTTCTTTCCCTAGAATGAGATATGACCAACTTATGTATCTATTATGGAAGTCTTATTTACCTTTCAGTCTTGGTTTAGTAGTTTTAGTTTCTGGTCTGCTGATAGGTTTGGGTGCAGTGCCCTTTATGGGGGGCTAGCACTCAGGGAGATATACCCCCTAATCCTGGGGATTGCATTACTTAAGATAACCCTATTGGGTTGATGTACACAAGCTGCCGGGCCCCCACTTCGTATGTAACTGGTACCTTAGGATATCCTCCCTACATAGTAGGGGATTCCCCTGGAGCGCGTGCAT